CTTTCACTAAGACCTGGTTGCAAGGCAGTTCTATCAAATCTCAAATGGGATTTTTAGGGTAGTTTTATCTTCTCTGGTTGCTGGGAGATTTGGCTTGCTAGAAATGCATCTGTTCATGATTCAGTTGCTATGTCTTCTTCATCTATTATCAATAAAGTCAAGCACTGGTGTAAGGATTTATTGCAGCTTGATTATCCCACTCATTCTTCTGGTTTTCATGATTCTATTTGTTTCCAAGTAATGCATATCCCTATGGTCTCCCCTAATATTCCTAAAGGAAAATGGATCAAATGGGCTCCTCCTCCTTTTGGTATTTTGAAGTTGAACACAGATGGTTCTTCAAGGAATGGCATGGCAGCAGGTGGTGGCGGGACTCTAAGGGCTCCGCTTTGGTTGCTTTTTCTACCTTTTATGGCCCAGGTACCAACACATTTGCAGAAGCCAGAGCTCCCCTTTTTGGTCTGATGCTTTGTTACAGATTAGGCTACTCCAAAGTAGCAGTGGAGAGTGAAAAAAAAAAAAGAATTTTTGATAGCATCTGTGGAGGTGCAGTCCCTTGGACAGTCCCTTATATGATCAGATCTTTCAAAACTTTCTTACTTCCTTCCATGTCCATCTCTCATATCTACAGGGAAGGGAATCAAATTTGACAGTTACAGTAAGCAGCATAGCCCCTCCGAAGCTCTGTTTCGGCCATCTACGGGCAGGATTTCTGGTCCCTTGGAATTCTAGTTATCTAGATTTAGTAGAGCTTATACTTATATATGTGTGGATTTTTAAGGCTTCTATCTTGCTTTTGCTTATGACTCCTAGGCCCTTTATTCGACTTAAAACCATTTAGTCTCGCTGCTATTTTATTCTTTTTTAATCTAAAAAACTATCCATCCGACTTATATCGAAGCAGATTCCAAGATATTGCATGCAACATAAGCGTTGTGCCTTTCTTTGTAGGCCTCCACAGGGCTTTCCGAAGCTGAGCGAATGGTAGACAATCCGTTAACCTTAGTGAGGCTGGGTCCCCTGATTTATTAACTGACATCTTTCTTTACTTAACTTACTCTTTCTAACACTTACATCTCGACGTTAGCTCAGCGGGTGACGAATCAGAGGGGTAATCTAATTTAAGACTCAGCGCTTGCCTCTCCTTCTTTGTATAGTATGTTCGTGTGTTTGGGCGACTGAACGCCGTGTGGTTAGCTGAAGCAGACAATTTGAGTATCCTAGCAGCTACAGCAGCAGAGAGAAGTCTCTGTTCACGTATTCGCCTTAGGTTTAGGTAGTTAGATGCCGTCGAATTTTCATTCCCATTCAATGAAGGTTTGACGCAGCAGGCGTGATTAGCTTGCCTAACCTGATCATCAGGAATAGCAAGACCCAGCTAAAGCCATCTTCCCTGGGGAACTACGAACTACTAGTTTAGCCTATCTGGCCTAACTAGCTTGTTAAAACAACCTGATCGGGACCTCTACCACTCTTGTAGATCACTGAACTATGCGCCTATCTTCGCTTTTCGATCAGCCGTTGCTCCCTAGCCTACGAACTCCGGCTCACTTCCAGGCCCTAAAAACCTTGCTTCCTAAGCATACTGAGAAAGAATTAGCAGAGTCGTCTCCCTCCTCCGGCAAAGAGAGAAGCGGGCTAACCCAAGAGAGAGACCAGCCCTAATTGCTCTTAAGGTTAGTTAATGGCTTTCAAGGGCTGAGGGACATTAGCCACTCTCCTGCTCGTACCTCGCTAACAACCGTCAACAACCAGTGTTGCAACAACTCCTAAATCAATAGGGCCATAAAGACTAGTCCTACTTGCCCTAGAGATTAGTTAATAGCTTCAAAGACCGGCTGGAAGTCATACAACCTAGCTCTCCTTACTTGATAGGGGGTCGGATAGAGGGTCTAGTAAACTAGCTGAGTCATTCGAGAGGCTTCAAACTTGGCTAAGCCTTCACATAAGCGGGACTGCTTGCATGTCCATCATTAGATTTGCGGGGTAGTGGAGGGAGTGCTTCCTCTCCTTAACAGTCGAGCTCTTTCTTTCCTCTCCTTAACAGTCGAGCTCTTTCTTTCCTCTCCTTAACAGTCGAGCTCTTTCTTTCCTCTCAAGGAGCATGAGCGGAACGGAACGGTATCAAGTCTATTAGTCGGAGAGGTCGTACCGTCGAGCGAGTTGGGGAGCTCAACTAAAGCCGACCTGAGGGAGGCCTACAACCGTCGGTCTAGAAAGCTAGTAACTCGGATCTAGGACTAGGAAGGGAAGCTCTTCTTGTCCTACCGGTCGGGTTGCTGGACTGGTTGTTAGCGGAGAAGCCCTGGGAGAAAGACAGCTTATTAGAGCATTGGCGGTCGACGAATTCGTCTATCAGGCAATCTATCCTTAGCCTAAAGGCCCGTTAAAGCTGTTAAGGGTGGTGCAGTGTGACCGGAACGGTTGTAGAGTTTATAAATGGGATTTGAGGCGACGCCGGAGTATGAGGAGATCGCACTGGATATGGCTACTCTTTACGGCAAAGGGGGCATTGCCCATAAGATAAGGCAGCCTTGGACTTCCTATTATTGCTTCTAAGTGAAAGGTAGCCAGCAACAATACAATGAAGGCATTCAGACTCATTACCTTTCTTAGGTCTCATTGAGACTCCCTTTTAGAAAGAGAAATGAACAAGAACTTCACTCATCCGGAAACGTGATTCTATGTCCTGTAAGCATCAGACTAGATCAAAAACCTGCCCTTTCTCCTCTCGACGAGTGTCAGCTCCTTCCAGGTACGCTGGTTGGCTAGTGTTATGAAATAGAGAAGTCAAAGTAGAGCAAGTCCCACCTACCAGGTTAGCGGAGAGTGACTCACCTACCAGGTTACCTGTTCTTATGAAGGAAGGCATCTATTCAAGTCTTTACTAAATACCATCAGATGGATTCTTAGGAAGCCATCTATTCTGCTAATACCGGTCCTATCCTCTCCTCTCTTAATTCTTCCTGCGGCTAAGGCAGATAACGGGCACTCTCAATCCAATAAGAAAAGTTCTAAAGCTCTTCGCCATACCTCTATCTCCAACAGACATTCATTAGGGCAAGGCGTACTGATTCGATCACTTCCTGTAAAGACTTTCCTGGCGGGTTTGCAGTTCTTATGAAAGACAGCCGTCTGTTAGGAAGAATTCAATCTCAAGCTCAAGACTTTAGAAGGGGGAAGGTAGCAGGTCTGTTGGTAAGCCCTTTCAGTCGAGCTAGGCATAACACTTTAACCACTCTTAGGCAAGCTCCTAGCCGAGTTCCAGAAAGCACCTAGCTGTCGAGCTAGTTTTGACTCCTTCTAATAAGCTCTTAGGCAAGCTAAGCTCCTTAAGCATAACACTCAAGCTGGCAAACTTCAAAAGTCATCTTTGAAGGCTAGATAGCGGCCTTAGGAAGCAACTTAGATTGTGGTACCAAGGAATGAAACAACTACTTAAGCCGAAATGTGCCGTTCACTCTAGTAGCTTAGACCATAGTTGAGCCTCCTACTCCTTCCCTTAGAAGGACAGTCAAAAGCCGGTGCTTTGGTTAACGGCTTCCGAAGTGACTAATCGTAGCCAACTTATTAAAGATCTATGCTTTCTCTTATTAGAAAGAATATGTATATGATTTTTTAGATGAAAGAAGTAGACGAAAAACTAGAGATGAGAGAAGCGAACCCAGAAAGAGAAGGAGAGGAAAGAAACTACGGGCGAAGGGCTAACCCAACACCAACCCAATAGAGCTAGCCAGCAAGCTCAGGCTAAGAGCTGGGTCAATCTCCATGCACTAGACCCCTTTACTAATAAAGGAAAGCTTGCCTTAATTGAAGTAGGGGCTGCGAAGGCGTATAAACTTGCTTAGCCCAAATCAGTCTAAAAGTTTGGGCTAGGCCGTAGTACCTACAGAGGAAGGGGCACCGTCCCCGGCTTCCCATCCACGCACTCTGCTGAGACAAGACCGGCAAGGGGAAGTCTGATAGAGCTTTAAGAGAGAGGGACCCCAGTGAATCGGTGGATCACAGGAGACAGCGACAGGGGGCATGCCTGAGTAAAGTATACAAGTGTTGAAAGAGTGAAGTCTGGGGACAACGGTAAACGTGAGGAATGGGACCTCCAGCACCCTGTTCGCAAGCAAGGGGCATGCCGAACCCCTACCGTTCCAACTAAGTCCAACGCGAGGACCCTTTTCTTTTATTGACGATGCGTTCTGTCGTCAGCAAGCGGTGGCCGACAAGCCCCTTTTACCTAAATCTAATCTCTTGGGAAGCGAAGAGGACAGGTTTGAAAGTAGTTCGGTAAGATTCTGCCGAAGGTAGACATTTACCCAAGGCACTGATATTCTGACTCTCTCAATTACACGTGTTTGAGGGAGTTGAACGTCTTTTATGAGTGTCCTATGTGAATATGAGCCAGGAGCAAGGATTCCTGAAAGTGAATTCCAGTGCAAGCCTGATATGAAAGTGGAGATTCTCATACTTGTTAGCTTACTTCTTGCTTCCTTCGTACATTAGCTGCACTAGACTGTTGAGCTATAGAGTTTAGACTGACTGACTCCATGGCACTAGTTAATAGCTATCATAGATCGTTCCGATCAGTGATAATTTGGAAGATGACTGTCCTCCACTTGCCTAAGTACAAGAGATTAGAAATCGTATCTCACCGTATTCCTTCCATTCGTTCGTCCTCACTCATCTAACTTCCCTAGCAGTTGTAAGAGCAGCAACAACCGCCTAGAAAGTCTAGCAACACTTGCTTAGAGGTCTAGCAGCACTGACCGGAAGTCCGGTCAAGACTTCTCTTGAGATCTGAGTACCAAAGGTTGGTGAAGTAGGATTTCTCAAGACCCATGGGTGAAATAGCACCCTCCGATGAAAGAGTCCATCTCGCAAGCACTACGAAGGAAGGCAGGGAAGATCGAATCACTATCACCGTGCAAGCAGACCTTCAAAGGACTTCGGCTAACCTGTGAATGAAAGCGAGAGGCACAGGCAGAAGTCATGACCTCGGTCTTTCGCAAATAACGATCCAAGAAAGAGGAGTGGGCGAAGTTCATCGATTTCTTTCCTTCTTCTAGTTCTTGAGTGATAGTAGCTCATCTCTCTTCTTTCTTCTGTCAACTGTCCTTTACCGGTAACTGGATCAATCGCTAGCTGGAAAGTTTACACTGTCAACTGCCGTAAGAGGTCCTTTTCCAAAATAGAGAATAGGGCATGGAAGCTTTCTGCTATTAGAGGAGAGTTTTTTACTGCAAGGGAGGAAGGGGGATTACGCGATTTACAATTCATTTCCTTAACCCAGAAATAGCAACTTGGTTATAGCTGACAGAAAGTAGAAAGACTCTAAACAAAAGGTACTGGACAAGCTCTTAGGGAATAATCTCTTTCTTATTTATTGAATGACTAAATCTCTCTACAGCCGGTCGGTTGGAGTTGGATTGAATCGACTTCGTCTTCTTCCCAACAATGAATCCCGTTCAACCTGTGATAAGAGGACGTTTCCGTACCCCTTACCTTACTCAAGAAAGAAAGTCATGCTGATCAGTAGTAGTGTCTAAGAGGGGCGCTTTGAGCTACCTATTTTTTGTGATCAAATTAGAAACTTAGCTTCTCACGTTGCCATAGATTCTCCGGAAGAAAGCAATCGGCTTTGCCCAAGTTGTAATGACTGAGCTTGCTCCCTGTCGATGAAGAATGTTTCGAAAGCAGCCTAAAAGCGGTTAGCTTCGCTTTCCTTGACTTTAGAGAGGAATGGTTTCCGATGAACTACTCCCTTTACCTGTTGATAAATCATGCTTCGAACACCTAGACCTGCTGCCGCTTAGTCACGTCTGCGCCGATGTGAACCCGCCTTCCTTACCTTAATCAATAGATAGGTTTGTACTACTACCACAGAAAGTTTTGAAATGCTTTTCGTAAGGCTAGGATTTCAGTGCTGGTAGGCGAGGGCAGTTCCGGTCTACGATTTATGGGTGTATATTTTCTTTCCTTTTGTCGTTGTTGCAATCTTTCTTAGTGCACCCTTTGGCGAGTAAAGAGAGAATGCTTGGTAGCAGGACAGTAGGAGTGAAGTAGGCGGGCTAGTAGCACGCATGCCAAGGATAGCTGTCCAAGGGTTGAAAGAAAGTAGTAAACCAGTCAGCTAGCTCAAGTTAGAAAGTTCAGAAGTAGCAGCTCTCCTTCCCGATGATTCAATCCAGCCAGAACCTTGAGCTACCCTTGTTGCGAGCTCTAAGCTCTGGTTCTAATGTAACTCTTGCTATCCCGTTCCTTTGTCAGTAGTGAATGGGGTCTTTATCACGGAGGTTTCTTCCTTGTTTTACCGACTAAGGAGCTCAAACCCCAACTTCTCAAAAGGCATTTTCGGGGACTAGCCTCCTTTCCTCCCATTTCTGTGAGCCTCATATGTTTAACATGGGCCCTCCCCCTCCCTCCGGACCGACAAGACCCCAAACCTCGCCTCGCTCTTGTGACATGCTATGTTTCCCCTCTCTATTCCCAAGTAAAGGGTGAGTCCCATGCGTCAGTTTGTGGATCGCGGTCTCACACACTAATCGCACTATGCGGAAGAGTTTTATGGGGGATTGTCCCTAAGTCAAAGCTTCTCCTTCAATTTTTTGAAGGTACCGGACCCTCTTCCGCCCTGATTTAAATCGTCTAAAAGGGAATGTAGCCCTTCTAACGATTCTTCCCCCGTGGCGGTCTCCGGATTATCGAGGGCTCGAGCCCCCCGCCCCAGCCAATCTCCCCTCGGGTCAAAGTCCGCCATTTGACGAATGATCTCAACCTTGACCTCGAAGAGGTCTTCGGCGTTGATTCGCGCTAGATAGATATCTAGCGGCGAAGGCGTGGTTTGGCCCAACAAAAGTCGGCGTTCGATAGAGAGGACCGAATCCCCTCCTATCACTTGCTCCGGATGATAGGGGTAGGGAACCCCTTGTGGGGGCTGATTCGATGGACCAGCTTCGTCCCCTCGGGGAGCAACATGAGTCGCAGGCGGCACGCGTCCAGATTCTGGCTGATTCACCGACGTGCCCGTTTCCGCTGACTTGCTCGATGTTGTTGTTGGCCAGCTTTCCATCAACACATCGATGCCGAAAGAATCTTCCACATTCTCAGAGCCCTGTATGTAGAGGCCTTTGTAGACCACTACCAAATCAAGAGGGTCTTGATAGACACTGGTGAAAAATGGAATATTTTCACATTGAGTACAGCTAGGCAGTTTTGGACCCTTCCTTACTTTAGAAAGAAATGGCTGGCTGGCCTTTGCAACAAAGTTGAGTGCGTACCCATTGAGCGCGAGTTGGAGCTTTCATCATCTATAAACCTTTGGTAATCCATGATTTTCCCTTACTAAAGGTACGCTTGAGTTGGAGCTTTCATCACTTCAGTGCGAACGGGACCTTCACTTACGGGGACCTGCTTACGAAAAGCACTTTGGGCGGAGGTTTCTCAATCCAATCCGACTTTCCTGAATCAAGCTTCAACTATACTAAATTTGATGACTAAAAGCGAGAGTATAACCGGTCTCGTTAGCTTTCACTTCCTCTTTCAAGGAGAGGCGCGGAAAACTGCTCGACTATAAAGGATAGGAGCACATAATAAGTAGCGGAAGCAGACAATAGAACAGCTGCTAGAAGCTCGACAAAGAGGTATGAGTTTCACTCGGGCAAGACTCCCTGAGGGCAAGAAAAAGGAAATAGTTCTTCTAGTCCTTATGTTCTAAAATTCTTTCAACGCATTCCTATCCTTCTAGTCAATAAGCCAGGGCAAATCTAGGGGAGGAAAAGCTCGGCTCGGCTTCTAGTTGCAACCGATGTTCCGGTAAAAGATTATCTGGGAGAGCGAGTAAGGACAATCCGGTAATGCTGCTCAGTCTGAGGGGCGAAGATGCGAGACTGAAAGGGATATTCCACCAGTTTTGAGGATAGGGAAGAAAGAAAGTGCCTCGAGTCAAAGCGAGAGCGTTGGTTGAGATTCCCACAAATCTCCAAATTAAGATTGTATGAAAGTGACTCCTTAAAGTCTTTCTTTCTTTTAATCGGATGGAAGTCAATTCCCTGACACTAAGAATGAAATATCTCCTACGGTAAATCTTAAACTATCATTTCCCTTTCTTTGTTTCAAGCTTTCAACCTCTCTTCCCCTCTTGAGTTGCGTTGAGGCAATCATTCATACAGTGAAAGAGTCTTCCTCTAGTCTTGCTTTGGCACCTATTTGTTTGGGACTTTTCCTTGTAGGCTTCTGTCTTAGATCCTTTTCTTCTCTCTTTTGTGCTTACTAAGTCTTTACCGAAGGGAGAGGGACGAAGTGACTCTTTATTCTGTCTGAGTCTAATTGAGTAGATACAGAAAGGTAACAGACAATTTCTCCCTTAAAAAAGTGAATCTTCCGAAGTCATCACCCAGATAGACTCTGGTCTCAGACCTTTCGAAATGCATGTGTTAAGCATATAGCTAGCCTTACAGAGTTTGATAATAGTCTCAATCACAGATGATTTCGATCTTAGGCGAACGAGGTTACCGGCTCTCCGGCCCCATTTCGGTGCACTATTGGAGATCTCTTTGGGCCTTCCGCTTTCTAAAAAGCAAACTATCTTGATTGGTTGGCCTACTGATAGATTAGCTTTTTCTTCTTTTACGTAATTTCAGAATTCTATTTTTATTACTTTGAGCTTAAAAGGAATTTTCAGTATGTCTTGAATCCAATCAGTGCGATCAGTCCAGTCAAGTCCTTGACTTCGGTCGTAGGTTGAAAGTAAAGAGGTAGCCGTTTCGTTCTCCTAGATGCACGAATGAGGAGAGAAAGAAGCAAACGAGCCAGGGAAAGAAAGGAGAGAGAGTGCTTTATCATACAATATTCGCCCGTTTTCAGTCAATCATGGAACGCCCCTCGGGATGTGCCCTATAGGAGCGCAAGCCTTTTTCACAGAAGAGGTGGCACAGAACGAACTCTTCCAGATGAGGATGTTAGCGAATAAGCTCTCAACTAATCTCGTACAATACAATAAAATATTTGCCCTAAATGTTCACACCCTTTCACTCTTGGGACTGACTTGCCCGTTGGAGAGCTACCGAACTGCCTTCCTTGCTTGCCTGGAATGAGAGGAGAGACAGACCGCAGGAAAGGAATTGGTTACTACAGACAGACCGGATGAAATAGCTGCGCTCACTCTTGCAGCGGTTATTGCTAACATAGGAAGTCTCACTGCCTCCAACCTTATTGTTAGACCGTTTCGCGCCCTACGACTAGTAGTGCGATCACTCCCTTTCGAGTAGGATTAACACTCACTCAGCAATAGCGCCCCTACTCTTAACAAGTACGCTTCCTGCTTACTCTAAGTCCCAAGCTGGAAACATCCAGTTGCTTATTATAGGATAGGATGCACCGGTAAAAGGAAAGAGCGAGATCTCCTTTCCTGTAGGCTTCTCCTGTGCTTAGTTCACCTAGCATGGAAAGAAGCTGAGCCGTGCTAGTAACATCGTGAGCGTGAACAGAGGTTATCAAGAGTTAGCTTGGGAACATGCCATGCCCTTAGCCTTAGTTGGAAGCTAAGCCAAAGCTAAGCTTGTAGGCTTGTAGAGAAAGCTATTGTGCAGGTATACCAACAATCCATGTTCATGAACAGTCTCCTTCGAACATCTGATTCACCTTAGGTCGGACACTTCACTTCAAGCTTAAACCTCCGTCTATGATCGGCTTGCTTTCTCGGTATCGCGAGTCTAAACTCTTTAAGCCGGCTAACTAATAGATAGAGATATAGCTCAGTAAACACGGGAATCACTTCGGCTTAAACACGGCTATGCTTCGCTCTTTTTAACTATCGCTAGTCTGTGAAAGAAGATTTCTGGTCACTTTCAGTCTAACCCGGATTTACTTAGTTAGTCGAGACTTGCTTCTTAGCGTGTAGTGGATCAACCAGCTAGCTTTCCTGTAGTAGAGCGCGGGGAGAGTGACCATCATGGCCTTGAATAGGGTGTGCCTTTTATTCTGTACATTTTTTATGAGGAGTACTCTTGAATGTACTATACAGTAGGTTCTCAGTGCCCTAAGATCCCAATCCCAGATCGAATTCCAATTGCGAAATTGTTCTCAAGCGAATGGCTTTTACTCAACCTCAATTCATTCAGTTAGGACCTCCCTTTATGTCATTTCTTTCCTTGCCAGCGTGAGGAGTCAGATCGGATTATAGCACTTGCATGGAATCAGGGATAGTGGCTATTGTCTGCTTCTCTTGGAGCGATGATTCTTGTCCACTTCCTATTAAGATAAGGTTTCCATTCCGAAGTCTTTGCTGCTGTTAAAGGATTTCTTGCTACGCCCCTCTTCCTGATGCCTTTGCTTTGTGCATGGATTCCTTCTCACGAGTTGGATTCGAACCAACACCTCTTGCATTCAAAGAACTACCACATTCTTAATGTCGTGAGTTTTGGTAACCCGGTTCCTCCTCGGACAAAAAACTAATGAAGACTACATCCGGACTCGCCCTTACCAGCACATTCCACAGCTCAATAGCTACTCCTTTGGTCGATCCTTTCCTTCCGGTTTATTCCAAGGACTCATTTTAATGCCCAACCATCCAAAGGCACAACCCATACTAACTCCTAACTTTTTGTTATATTCCAATATTTCTCGGATTAGTTTCCAATTCCTATGGGAATTCTAAATAATGAAACCGACCGCGATGAGTACTAGGGTCACGAAACCATAGGTAAAGACTGTTTCTCCACAAACCTTAACTAAAATTTCGATTAGGAGACACAATCGCAATGTGTATGAGTAAAAAACGCTTATTGTTAATAAAATGGGTCTGTTCTTCAATGGCTAAGCAAGGTAAGCGCAGCTGGTCCCAATAAAAAAAAAGCAGTCTTCCTTTATTCCCACGGCGGATTCCCGATAAGCAGTCTCAACTCCACGGGTAACAGTAGCTTCCTGGGCCACTTACCCCTAGCTTTATGCCTGACTCTATGGCTTACTTGCTTCCCTTTCCCCTGCGTCGATAGCTGGACTCAACCAATTCAACACAAAACAGACAGAGGAATCCTGGACGTGATATCGAAGGTAATAGAACAAAGGAATGGAAGGGACCGGTCACTGGCAAGTCTGTTGGAAGAAGTCCTGTAATAGAAGTAGAGTCTCGTTTCAAGCCTACCGCGTTACCTAAAGCGGAAAGAAGGACCCGGGAGTTCCTGAGCCAAGATTGAGACCCGCTTTTTACTTATTCTATTATTCTAATCATGAGTGGGATCGGGTGCTTCTCTCTCTTGGAGACTCGCGTGCCATAGATCGCATGTGAGGAGTCGAGATATCTTATGTCTTACCGCTTGGGTTGGTGTCGGCCCTTGTCCACCTCACTTTGCCATGTCTTCTTCTTTCACCTCATCCTGCCCAAAAAGCATGAAAATTTTCATGAATTGCACTTTGATCCGCCTTTCTCTTATTCCAGTCCAGGTTCTATCCCTTTCTGGAACTATCGTAAGCTATCCCTTTCAGGTGTCATGCCAAAGTATTGCATTAGGACGGAGAACGAGTTAATCTGACATTGAGTATAGTATCTTATTCTTTCCAGCCTGAAACTCACGAATCTCTTACTAAAAAGAAGAAAGAAGAAGGTGATCGCCTAGTTCTTGAAATAGATCGTAATCTATGACTTTGTCTTAGCGAGCGATGCCTATAAGAGCTAGGAATGAGGCTAAAGCAAAGACAGATTGAGAAAGCCTCCTTTGCCTTCTCATTAGCTTTAGCTGGATGAAATCGTATCCATTGCTTGAGATCTTTAGGAGCTGAGAATGCAACCCATTCAATCGATGCGGGCCTTTCCCTTCTGCGTTGGGAGCTTGCTTGTGGGCCTTCTTGCTTATTGGACTTGTCCTCAACTCGACCAAAGAATGTTAATAATAAGGTGGGCAAGCCCTCATTCCCAAGACCCAGTTCTCTTTGTGAGGCTGCCTCCGTATCCCATCTCTATCTCTCTCGCTAATGAAGAGCAAACGGATAAACCTCGTTGCCGACTTCACTTCAGAAAGATGAGGGACTGATCCAAGAAGCCAATGCCAACAAGTGGTTCCATAGCTCCCCCAACCACATCAGGAAAGGGACCTCACGCTTCCCTTCTATCTTAGGTTCTAGCCCGCCTGACCTAACCCATCACAAAGGCCAACCAAAAGCGATCCCAGGAATTTAGCTAATTAAGAAGAGGGAGAATGTCTATTCGGCAGATCTTTCAACTCCTCCAACTCTTCTGAACCTAAGATAGACGGAGCCCTAACTTAGTACAGGTACTTAGAGCACGGATCCCTAGTAGAACCCGGATCCTTAGAACACGAGCCCCTAATAGAATAGAAATCAGTATAAAGAAGAAAGCGATTGCATCCTTCTTCTTATCATAGCATAGTATGGTATAGTAAGGTAATAGCGGAGTGGAGCTGTTTGGAGAGCGAACTCTTAATGTCGATCAAGTGAATCGCTCCTGCTTGATCTCGACTGTGATCCCTGGCCTGGGGCTGACACTAAGCTAGTGAACTGCCGTCCAAGGTGAAGGTTCTAAGATTTCTGCCTTTTGAACTCTCAATTAGAAAGACTTGTTGACCTTCACTTCACATCCTGATCCTTGTCTTAGCCCTCTCCTCCCATTCCCTATTCTCCATCTCGCCCCTTTCTCAATAATCCATCTTGCCTCCCAAATCTCTCTTCGAAGGTGAAGCTCCTGGCAAGCAAGTGCTAAGCGGATCCATCTAAGTGAAAGAAGGGCTAGAAGAGCATCCATAGGAAGAAGAGGACGGGGGAGTAGTGCATCCGTGTCTACTCACTCCGGTGGGATTCCAAGATGAAAAGGGATCAATCCAATTACAGCTGTCAGCTAGATAGACGAAACGAGGGCATATCCAGGCGTTTCAGTGGTTTCCATTTCGATGGTGACATTAACATCCTTTACCATCTTAGTCGAATCTTAACTCAACTCGGGAGAGGAAGAATCCACTCCCTGAGAAAGAAGGAAGTGCTTGCGCCTTTAGGAATCTTGCGCTAAGGCTTGAACTTGCTGCATTCTAGTTTCCAGGAGCGCACTGGAGTTTTATCTTTCAGTCGTTCATTCTTCAAGGCATAATCTTTCGTGACAAGCGGAAGACGGAGGAGCAGGCAAGAAGAGCAAGTATAGTGAAAGTATCCTCATGGGCCAAACAAAAAGAGGTTTAGCCCCAACGTCAAATTAATGCAATGCAGGGTACCCGTGCAAACATCGTCTATCTCTCTTGTCAAGTGGCTCCGCTCTTAGGGAGAGAATCTACGGATTCTGCGAAAGGGCTTCCCTATCTATGATTGAGCTCTCGCTCTTACTCTTTCTATCAGTCGTGTTTTTGATTTTCTCTCTGACCGTCAACTTGCTTGATTTACTAACCTCGTGTTCTCATCCACTTTAAGGTCAGGTCGAAGCAAAGCGTTTTCCTTCCTCTTCCTATCGGAAAACAAGAACCCGCCAGCTAACTTCTCTCTAGTGGGCTTCACTTGTACGCTATCCTTCCTGACCTTACCTCGATTCTACTCTCCAAGCTCACTGCTCGACGCTCGCCTGACATATCGGTCTGAAGTTTCTTTGATCACTTAGGACAGACAATCTTTCTAAAAAAGAAAAATCTCGTAATCTAGTTCAAGAAAGTGGCTGTGACGTGAATTGCATTGTGCTCATCAACGTGTAAGCTGCACCATGCTGAATGAGAGAATTACATTCCCTTTCAATTGAGATATTGCGTATGATAAGAGAGAGAAAGGTTCCTTTTTTTCCGGTATGCTGCTCCGCGAGCAAGGAGCGATAGAAGCAAGTATTCTTTAATGAATAACAAGAGTCTGGTACTATAGGGGAATCCAACACCTAGTGATTTACATTTTACACCTTATCTTCTATACTTTCGGTGGAAAAACCAGCCGAGTCTTCCAGCAGGAGTTCCACGCCTTTTTAACCTGCATCAAAAAAGGAAGTATTGCGCCGGGCATGATCCCGGTGTCGAGCAGAGCGAATGAAAAAATTTTCATGAGAAATCATTTGAAAATGATACTCTATGGTAGTCCTACGCCAAGTGATCTAGAATTTCTGGTAGATGAGGGTTTTTCTTTATCTTCAGGTGGTACCTCTACTACTCTTTCTTCAACTAGGTCGGACGCACAAAGCGCTCCACCTGAGTTAGAGCGGTTATTTGAGAGAATCTGCAATGAATACGCGGAGTGGGTGGTGATAGCCGATAAGCAATTACCCCCCGAATGGGACATGCCTGACCTTGTTCGGGCAGTGATAGGGGAGGAAGCGCTACCGTAACCTAGCTAGCGCTACATCTTGCTAACGTCGTCTGAATTGCCTTGCAAGCGCTACATCTATATGGCAAGCCCACGTCGCCTTCGTCTCCCATTGTAGTCGCCTTCTTCATATGGCAAGCGCTACCCCTCGCTTGCACTACATTGTCTGACGATAACCTTGCCTGACCGCTTCCGCTCTGACTGAGCTGACCGTCGCACCTGATTTCTATATCCCATTATCCATAGATCTCCTTCCTTATCGTTGCCGGTCTAAGCAGAAGGTTGCTAAGTCAGATGTCTGGTGAACACATTCGTAATGAGTATGGGTCTAGTAGGTGTACTAGGAAGGAAGCGAGGTACTGAGTTTAGCGTCGACAAGGCAAGTAGTGGTATTATCAATGATATGGGAGACAGTCAAAGCATCAGTCTCAGCATCAACAGAAGAAAAGGACTGACCGACCGCCGTTCAAGAGAGATCCCGAAGGCTCGAACTTTTTGCTAGCTTTGAAACATGGGCCGAAGGAAAGAGGAAGACCAAACAAAGTCGCGGTCAAAGCAAAGAAAAAGATGCCAAAAAAGATTCACTTTAGCTTCTAGCTCGCTTAGTGTAGGTTGCTTGCAATCCTGACATCCCGAGTTACATTTTGGGGGATTGATTACGTGGCTGAATCTCCCGTTAAGGAGCTTTCCTACGTTCCTGTCCTTGATGTCTCTCTCATTCCGAGGTGAGGGTGAGGTTGCTTGCAAGACTTTCGATAGCTGGCTCGGCCGAACGGAATCACCGATCTAGATACTAGATAGAAGGGTCGTTCACTCCCTATTCTTTGAGAGGTTGCTTGCGACGGTAGCATTAGCTAGGCAATCAAGGCAGGTCGAACAGAGTCAGTCCTAGGGGATCATCGGATGGAAAAATGGATTGAGCTGGCTAATCACTTGATGACCCGGTGGAGAATGGGAACAGAGAGTCGCTCCCATAAACGAATGAATGGGACTCCTGGTCCTGATCGAACCAGAGATTCCGACAACCCGGGGAATCGGCAGAAAGAGATGGGTCGGATACTGGAATCTGCCCAAAAGTCCTTACTTTTTCGAGGCAGGGCTTCGATCCGTATCTGGCCAACTCCTCGAACTGCTGGGTGCGACATATTCATGGACTGGCAAAGCGAACTCTCAATTTGATCAGGAGAGCCTAGAGAGCTCTCTATCTTTCCCCAAATTCCGACTAGCGCGGTTCTTTTTCTCGACCAATTTGAATTCCATTTTTTTTTTTAAGTTAAGTAGAGTAGTAAGTAGCTAGGCGGGTTTCAGCGCATGCTGCATTTAGAATCTCCAAATAAATTAGAAGCGCCTATGATAGCGTATGATTTTTCCCATTTGTGAGCGACGGTTGCTTGCAAGAGGTGGCGATCGGCAGTGTTCCAAAGCGCCATAACGACTTGCGTTAGAGCGTTATGCCAAACGATCCCCAGCACCTGTAGTTATGGGGATCGCCTTCGGCTTGCTTTAGTCGCTTGCCTGAGTTGCGTTGCTGGGATCGCCTTCGTCTTGCTATACTGTTTCCCTAACGCATGCTGGTTACCATAAAGACACCGAGGGATATCGCATGCGCTAGTTTCGGGGATGTTGTTTACACTACTAAAGGTAACAACTAAAAGTGCCGGAACGACTCTAGTGGTGCAAGCGAAGGTTTCAGTCTTGTCGAGCGAAGCAACCACTAGTCGCCTTTAGTGCTCCAAAAACCCTTTCGCTTGCGTGAGCAACGGCCCCTAGCGCCCAGAGCAAGCGCCTTTAGTGTTCCCGACCGCCTGCCTTTCGGCCTTAGCGTTCCAAACAACCAGTAGTGTGACCGATCTGTGTTCAAAACAACCGATGACGCTAGCGACGACTCGTGGGGCCCCCTAACGCCGAACAAAAAGGACTAGTGCTATAACGACGAGTGGTGTGGTCCTAACAACCTACTATGGTAACGACAACTCGTAGTGGTCCTAACTACTAGCAACAACCACTACGGCAAGCGCCACAACGACGATAACGCTAGACCGTAATATAGGCTTGCGAAGCAACCACTCGTTGTTCCCCTTGGTAACCGCAACCATCGAGTCGGCCTTACCAAACCAAAGACAACTAGTGTTCCCAAAGACGGAAGAACGACATGCGACGGAACAAGACGGTAAAGCAACCACTCGTTGTCGTTTAGTTGTCCGTCACTCGTAGTCTCTGCGTCAGAGGTGGTTGTTCGGAAGGGTTTGACAACGTAACAGGCAGCTAGGCAGTTACTACGCAACACACATTGGGGGTGGTGCAACAATGGAACGACTAGTAGTCTACGACTAGTGGTGTTACGGAACAACTACCCGACGAGTGGTAATAACGACAACTACAGTAGGTTTGACAGTAGCGTTAGGACGACTGGTTCTCGTAGTTGTATTGCCCTAACGCAACGACTCAAACAACTATGAGTGCTCCCAAGACGATGAGACGCATGCGCTATACTATACCGTCGAGTATTGCTTGCGAAGCAACCGCAACTCGTTGTAGGTCCTCTCCTTACATTACAGTCGAGTAGCTTTCACTCCTTCGCTTGCAATGTGCGGTTGGTTTACCTAACGCATGGCTTCCCCAACGCCAATAGTCGCATGAGTTCTCCTAGACCATAACCCATGCCTTGAAACAAACCGCATGATGCGTTCCGGAGTTGCCGTAGTTCTGTTACCGCCTTGTCGTCTTGGGTTGGGAAGGATACGACAGGCTCAATTCAAGGACACTTAATTTCAAGCTCAATTTCAGGCTTTCGAAGCTCTGACGCTTTCTGTCGCATTTGTTCTATCTTTTGTTTACCTATCATTTTAACTTTCTTTAATCGTACTTAGGTAGCTCTTCGTTCGTTCGGCAGAGGCGTAGAGCTATCTACTTGGTCGCGACTGGCTCTGCTACGCTAGGTTCTCCCTATGGCGCTACGCATCGTTCCCTTCGGTCGAGCGAATCCCATTGTTCCGGTCCGAGAATCCCTATGTCTGAGGTCGAGCAGCTACGCTCTCGTTGGTCGAGGTTAGATCCTCGTATGTCGCCACTCTCGTCACTGGGCGTTGTCACAGATGCCTTGTTATCTCAGGACACTCTGCCAGGTTGTTCCTTGTTGACCGGCCTTGTGATTCTCGTTATAGAATGTAGTGCCCAACAGTTTAAAGGAACGGGTGAAGTCTCGGGATCCGCTCTAGTCGAGTAAGAGATTTCCCCTGTAGAGTAGTCTCCGTATCAGTCCATGGGCTAAGGTGCAATTGCCTTCTTAGAGCCAGTAACTTCGTACTGAAAATTGGAGAAAAAAGAGTGACAGAGGCATCTTCCATTCATATCGATTTTGGTTTTTCTGCACCATATTTAGATCTCCCTTTTCTTCGATCCGGAATTCCCAACAAATCCTTGACTCCTCGAATACAATGGGATTTCACACCTGGCGAATCTTTCACTCTACCTCCTCTTATTAAGACTATAGAATGTTCCTGCGAATTATGACCTTCGCCCGGAATGTGAGCAAATATATCATGTCGATTGCTCAACCGTACTTTGGCTATCTTACGTGGAGCTGAATTAGGTTTTTTCGGTGTTCTCGTTGGTACACGCGGGCGTACTCCTTGCTTCTGGGGACATTGATCCGAAGCTCGAGTACGGTCCGTGCGCCGTTTTTCTTCTCTACCATGACGAATCAATTGATTTAATGTAGGCATCGCTCTTTACTTTTGTCCTTCCCCCCGATTTTTGCCCAATCACTAGTGGTTACTCCCGATCCGAAGCACCCCTTTTCCATTCATAGAGAGATCCAATCGTCAAAATCAATAAAAAGGCCATCATGGACCAAGATCCAAAGGGATCAATCTTGTTGAGAGGTACTGCCCAAGGAAAGGAAAAGGTGACTTCCGGATCAGGAATAATAAATAAAATAGAAACAAGATAAAATCGTATATCAAAACGACTTCTGGCATCACCGAAAGGATCGAAACCACATTCGTAGGCCGACAATTTTTCTGGATAGGTCGAACTATTGGAAGCAAATGGAAAAGGAACACCGAGTAGGATCAAAGAAACTAGCGGACTGATCACTAAATAGATACAAATAGGTGCAAATTCTGACATCACCACAGCCCACTTTGTTTTCTCGCTCCTTGCTCGCGGAGCGGCATACCGAAAAAAAGATAGGATTTGAATCGATGACTTAAGCCCTTGCGCTATTCCCCCCTGATCGCATCGTAGATAGCAGTCAGAGTCAGTACGCTTTCTATTCTCTTTATATTATATATGAAAATAGATAAGAAAGGAGGGCTGCCGAGGCCCGGAACTTCTCCGAGAGGTTCCTTTCGATACTCTGCGCACAGAAGCGATATCGAACATAACTTATTGTCATTTCTCAATTGATGATACTTCATTTAGCTACTTAATAAGATAAGAAGATCCATAAAAAGATCAAATAACGGAAGGCGGAAGGTCGATTAGGAAAGGAGCTTTTCAAATCAAAGAATTCGTTGATTGCAAAGCCTTCTTTCAGATAAGTCGTTTAGAAAAAAACTCATTAACTCAGGATCGGTAAAGGCCTTACTCTATTCCTTGTCAGGAATAGCGGCCTTAGAGCTTCTACTACTATCGGCTATCTAACTCTCGGGAAATCGGGGGTTTTGTCGGGGAATCGGTGTCGTGGTGGTGCTACGAGATGGCGATTTATCGTATAGAAGAATGGATCCGCGGACCTATTGATTGACCCTAGATGCGAACCGATCGACCGCTACCTAAGAGAAGATAAGTAGTTCTTCTATCGTTCAAGGGCAAGGGGAGAACATGTAGCGGCTTGCCTATATCTCGTATTTCCCACGTAGTCCGTCGGTCAAACCAACGATTCTCCTTTCAAAGTAATAGAGAGATCCTTTTCTTTTTCCGGTATGTAGCTCCGCGAGCAAGGAGCGCATCATCAGAGCAGGGCGAAAACGAACATAGGATCATGGCCCTTTTCTTCTTTCTTTTGCTGCTGATCTCACATCGAGAGCAGCTCCTTCGTGTTCAGGATGATCGGATGAGAGATCTTACTCCGACTCCGATAAATCGGTCAAGCGGGAGGCTACCCTCGACTTACCTCTCTCTATAAAAACCCCCTCCCCAGAGGATAAGCTCCAGGATGAGTATGTCCTGGATTACCGGATTCATTCTCGTCCTGATCCACCATGAAATTTTTTTCTAAATAAAAAAAGATTCTAGGAGAGGGCTCGTAATGATCTTTGAGAAGATCACAAGGTGCTGAAGTGGCAGGATAGGGGGGGTCTGTAGGTTTTTGTGAAAGGGATGCTCTTATCATGTTATTGCTGAAAAGAAAAAGCGAATTCCTCTATTTGATGTCGATTCACCCACACTTCCATTCCTTGTAGAGGAAGGCTAACTGCTTGCTGGCTGGGAGCTGTATGAGCGGTAACGTCCACGTACGGCTCCGTGAGAAGGGCGGTGGACAGAAATGGCCTTGTTGTACCTCACTCTCGTCTTCAATGGGGTCTGCTCTTTCTTTTTTGGGAGAGTATGCCAATATGATCTTAATGAGGTGCGGGGCTTTGCATCTGACATTCGTTGGGCTTCCCTCTTCGGGAGCCTGCGTCCCGGCGTTTTTGTGCAATAAACCCCTCCGGCCGAAGACTAGTGGTAGGTGGTCCCGCGGAGCTTTCGGAAAAGGGTAGCCTAGTGTGTAAGCACAGCAATGA